ATAACCAACAAGAGTTTCCATTGAATGAATAACGGATCCGGACCCCAAAAATAATAATGCTTTGGAATAAGCATGAGTAATCAAATGAAATAAAGCACTTCGATAAGACCCCATTCCTAGAGCGAACATCATATAACCCAATTGGGACATTGTCGAATAAGCTAAACTCCTCTTAATGTCTTTTTGAGCAAGAGCTAAAGTAGCTCCTAATAATAGTGTAATTATGCCCATCAACGCAATTAAATTCATTATATAAGGTATAACTACGAAAAGAGGAAGAAGGCGAGCTACAAGAAAAATCCCCGCCGCTACCATAGTAGCGGCATGTATAAGAGCCGAAATAGGAGTGGGGCCCTCCATAGCATCAGGTAACCACACATGAAGGGGAAATTGTGCAGATTTAGCAACTGCGCCGGCAAATAATAGAGCAGCACACAAAATAACAAATGGAAAATTGACTTCATTATTAGAAATCAAGTTATTGAGTATTTCGAATAAATCTCGAAATTCAAAACTACCTGTTATCCAATAAAAACCCAAAATTCCTAATAATAAACCAAAATCCCCTACACGATTAGTTACAAACGCCTTTTGACAAGCATTTGCCGCAGGAGGTCGTGTGAACCAAAACCCTATTAATAGATAGGAACACATTCCAACCAATTCCCAAAAAATATAAATTTGTATCAAATTTGAACTAGTAACTAATCCCAACATGGAAGTACTGAAAAAACTCATATAAGCAAAAAATCTCAAGTATCCTTGATCGTGAGCCATATAATTATCACTATAAATAAGAACCATAATTCCAACAGTAGTGATTAACATCAACATAATAGAAGTAAGTGGATCAATCAAGCAGCCAAATTCTAAAGAAAAATCATTATCGAGGGTCCAAGACCATACATATTGATAGATATAACTGCTATTTATTTGTTGAATAGACAGATTAGTTGAAAAAATCATGACTATACTTAACAATAAAATACTTGGAAAAGCCCACATACGATGAAGATTTTTTGTTGCTGTCGGAAAAATAACAAGTCCCACTCCTATTAATATAGGAACTAGAAGTGGAACGAAAGGTAAAATACACGCATATTGATATGTCTGTTCCATAAAAAAAAGGTTTTTAAAATTTTTAATTAATATTAACGGTTTCCAATTCACCCGACCTTACCTCTTTTGAAAGGAGTCAAGAAAAAAATGAAAATATGTACTAACTTAAATAAAATTTTGGAATTTTTATTTCTTCTTACTTATTCGTTCTGAATTTCTGCTAAATACTTCAAATATTCAAATCAAGAAGTTACAATTGGTCAAATCATATGAAAGAAATAGATTAATTACCAATTTCCTTCCAATTTTCAAATTCAAGTCAAATTGGGCATATTTTTCCCGGATTTGACAAGTTATTAAAAATCAGATTTTTTTCTCTTTTTAGAACTATTTTATGCTATTTTGCCATACTGTTCACCCATCTTATCGATTCTTTTCTATTTTTCGAAAAAAAGATTTTCTAGAAAAGAAATACATAGTGAATCAGAAAAGCTCATATTTTTTTGAACAATAGATGTCTTTCACATCCAGCTATACCAATGAGTAATCTCTTAATTTTTATTTAAATGGCAGTTCCAAAAAAACGTACTTCTGCATCAAAAAAGCGTATTCGTAAAAATTTTTGGAAAAGGAAGGGGTATCGGGCAGCGTTAAAAGCATTTTCCTTAGGGAAATCTCTTTCCACCGGGAATTCAAAAAGTTTTTTTGTGCGACAAACAAATAAACTAAGTAATAAAACATAACACGTTGGAATAATCTAAACCGGCCTGACTCAAAAGTGGAGTCATTTCATTTCAAAAATCAAATTCCCGAATTCCATTTCCTTCAACGAGGAATGGAATTCGTTCCGCTCTTATAGCATATGGAGAATAAGAATTTTTCTGTTTACCTTACCCAATTCAAATTGGATAAATATGTGTAAATTTTGAATGATGTAAAATAGGTTCTTTTTTTTTTGTTCATCGATAAAACGGCTTTTTGGTTTCACTTTTTGAAATCAAATAAATCAAAAACAGTTAATTCAAAAAAAATGTTTTTGAGGGAGGGAGGGTTCTATTCCTTAATTCATAGTAGGATTTACAAGAGTTGAGTCGAGAAGAGTCTAAAATACAAAATAAAACAAAAATCCTAAACGAAACTAATGAACCTTCAAATACCTATTTGACCAAATTTTTATTCATCAATTTGAATCTTTCCTAAAAAATATTGCACTCAATTAAATTCGTAAATCTAGACGATTATTTATTCATAGGTTATTATGAGGTCAAGACAGGCCGCTATGGTGAAATCGGTAGACACGCTGCTCTTAGGAAGCAGTGCTAGAGCATCTCGGTTCGAGTCCGAGTGGCGGCATATCATCTCTTAAAAAAATAAAATAGATCCTATAATAAATTCAATTGCTAATTTCGATTTTATAATTAAGGAACTCTTTATTTTATGATATTTTCAACCTTAGAGCATATATTAACTCATATTTCTTTTTCGATCGTTTCAATTATAATTACAATTCATTTGATAACCTTTTTAGTCGATGAAATCGTAAAACTAGATGATTCATCCAAAACGGGCATGATAATGACTTTTTTCTGTATAACAGGATTATTAATTTCTCGTTGGATTTATTCGGGACATTTTCCACTAAGTGATTTATACGAATCGTTAATTTTTCTTTCATGGAGTTTTTCCTTTATTTATATAGTTTCATATTTCAAAAAAAACCAAAATATTCTAAGCACAATAATTGGCCCAAGTGCTATTTTTTCCCAGGGCTTTGCTACTTCAGGTCTTTTAACTGAAATACACGAATCGACAATCTTAGTACCCGCTCTTCAATCCGAGTGGCTAATAATGCACGTAAGTATGATGATATTAGGCTATGCGGCCCTTTTATGTGGATCATTATTATCAGTATCACTTCTAGTCATTACAGTTAGAAAAAGGAGAAAGCTTTTTTCTACGAGTAATCATTTATTGAATTTAAATGAGTCATTTTTCCTTGGTGAAATCGAATACATGAATGAACAAAGGGATTTTTTCCAAAAAACTTCTTTTTTTTTCGCAAGGAATTATTATAGATCACAGTTGATTCAAAAATTGGATTATTGGAGTTATCGAGTTATTAGTCTAGGATTTATCTTTTTAACCATAGGAATTCTTTCGGGAGCAGTATGGGCTAACGAAGCATGGGGATCCTATTGGAGTTGGGACCCAAAGGAAACTTGGGCTTTTATTACTTGGATCATATTTTCAATTTATTTACATACTCGAACAAATATAAAACTAAAGGGTACAAATTCAGCAATTGTGGCGTCTATTGGATTTCTTATAATTTGGATATGCTATTTTGGAGTCAATCTATTAGGAATAGGACTACATAGTTATGGTTCATTTACATTAACATCTAATTGAATTCAAAAAAAGAAAAAGGGGGGTTATTACAAATAGCAATAAATAAAAGGGTGTACAACGCAGATCAGATAAAAAAACTTTGTGTTAATTGGCGAGAGCCTGTCGAATCATATATGATTCGACAGGCTCTTTGTCATTGTACCATTTTACAACGAACGCTTTTGTAAATGATAAGATTTATAAATTATCTAAAAAAAGAATTAGATAGAATAACTTCAACCTTTTCAACTGATAGTGAAAGAACGAAATCGGGGTACATACCAATACCGAGTACGGGTAAAAAAATAGAAACCGAAAGAAATAACTCTCGCGGCCCAGAATCAAAAAAATAAGAGTCTGGGCCATTAAATATCTTGTATCCATAAAACATCTGTCGTAACATAGATAATAAATAAATAGGAGTTAATATCATTCCAATTGCCATTACAAAAGTAATTGGGAGTTTTGTCATTAAAAGATATTTTGGACTAGTAATTAGTCCAAAAAAAACTATTAATTCAGCAACAAAACCACTCATGCCAGGTAATGCAAGGGAGGCCATCGAAAAGCTACTGAACATCGTGAATATTTTTGGCATTGGAATACCTATTCCGCCCATTTCGTCAAGATAAACAAGACGTATTCTATCATAAGTTGTTCCGGCCAAGAAAAAAAGCGCTGCGCCAATAAATCCATGAGAGATTATTTGTAAAAGGGCTCCGTTGAGTCCCATATCTGTGATAGAACCAATTCCTATAATTATGAAACCCATATGAGATACAGAGGAATAGGCTATTCTTTTTTTTAAATTCCGTTGGCCGAGAGATGTTGAAGCCGCATAGATTATTTGCATTGCGCCTATTACCATTAACCAAGGGGAAAATATAGAATGAGCATGAGGAAATAATTCCATATTGATCCGAACTAATCCATACGCTCCCATTTTTAATAAGATTCCGGCTAGAAGCATACAAGTACTATAATGTGCTTCTCCATGGGTATCGGGTAACCATATATGTAGGGGTATGATTGGCAATTTGACAGCAAAAGCAAGAAAAAATCCAATATAAAATAGTATTTCCAAGTTCACAGGATAGGACCGGTTGGCTAATATTTCAAAATTTAATGTTGGTTCAGTAGAACCATATAAACCGATACCCAGAACTCCCATTAAAAGAAAAACAGAACCCCCCGCCGTGTACAAAATAAATTTTGTAGCTGAGTACAGACGTTTTTTTCCTCCCCACATCGATACAAGTAGATAAACGGGAATTAATTCTAACTCCCACATGAGGAAAAAAAGTAAAAGATCTCTAGAAGAAAATAATCCTATTTGCCCACTGTACATTGCTAACATCAGGAAATGAAATAATCGAGAATCTCGAGTAACCGGCCAAGCCGCTAAAGTAGCTAAAGTGGTGATGAATCCCGTCAGTAAAATGGGTCCTATAGAGAGTCCGTCTATTCCTAATCTCCAATGGAAATCCAAAAAATGGATCCATTTATAATCCTCCATTAGTTGAATTAGTGGATCATCCGATTGAAAATGATAGCAGAATGCATAAGTCGTTAGAAGAAGTTCTAATATACACATACATATAGTATACCAGCGTATTACTCTATTTCCCCTGTGTGGAAGAAAAAAAATGAAGCAACCCGCAAATATTGGTAAAACTACAATTATTGTTAAGCAAGGAAAATGGTTCGTGGTAAAGACAAGATACACTTGGGCCAGAAAAATCCGTGCTTAAAATCAAATTGAATTGAGCACGGATTTTTTCGATAAAAAAAAAAGAAAATGGATTCAAGTAGATTTTTATGGAATGTATCAATAAGCTAGACCCATACTGCGAGTTGTTTCATGCCATAAATAAACCCGAACGCTCAAAAAATCCGTTGGACAGGCGGATTCACATCTCTTACAACCAACACAGTCCTCGGTCCTTGGAGCAGAGGCGATTTGTTTAGCTTTACATCCGTCCCAGGGTATCATTTCTAATACATCCGTGGGGCACGCCCGGACACATTGAGTACATCCTATACATGTATCATAAATCTTTACTGAATGTGACATTGGATCTATACGTTTTTGAACGCCATCAATTTTCGGTCTAGTAAACTAACTTATAAATGAATCCTATAGTTAGATACCAGACGAATCAATGAGTGATAAGAATCAATTTACTTCCGAATTGATTTATGAGGGAGGGCCAAAATACTTTGATTTCTTATGTTTTTGCAACTACGATTATACCCTACTATAGACATATCAAACCCGCTAATGCGAATTTTCATTTATTTATTAATATTCAAAATTCGCATTTATATGATTAATACTATTTATTCAACAAATTGGATTGGTTAATACGAGTTGATTTTCTGTTACGATAAATTGATGAAACAATAGCCAATCCAATAGCTGCTTCAGCGGCTGCAATAGTTATAACAAAAATTGAGAAAATATCTCCTCTTAATTGACGATTATCAAAAATATCAGAAAATGTGACAAAATTGATATTAACTGAATTTAATATAAGTTCAAGACACATAAGGGCTCTAACCATATTTCGACTTGTGATTAATCCATAGATACCAATAGAAAATAAGTAGGCACTCAAAACAAGTATATGTTCGAGCATCATTAACCAACTCCTTATCAATTTTGATTCATTTTTAATCTGAACAATAATTCAATCGATTCGATTCTAACAAATATGGAATAATGGAATAGATTGGTAAGAGATCAATATAAAATTAAAGTCTTTTTATTGTATTTTTTTAGACAGAAATTCAAATTAACGAATTATAACATTCCTTTTGCGTGGATTCTATTTGAATTACTCATTTTAAAGATTTCTTATTGACGAGCTATAGCAATAGCACCTATTAAAGCGACTAAAAGAATTATTGAAATGAGTTCAAATGGAAGAAAAAAATCCGTTGCTAAATGAATTCCAATTTGTTGACTATTACTTATCAAATCTTGTTCTAGAATCTGATTTGATTTTGTAGTCCAAATGATCCCATACCAGGACGTATCTGGAATAGTAGTAATTAGTGAAATAAAAAGACTTATACAAACTATTGAAGTAACTCCATCTCCAACGGTCCAAAGATGAAAATCTTTGTAATATTCTGACCCATTCATGAACATCACAGCAAAAATGATTAAAACGTTTATAGCTCCTACATAAATAAGGAGCTGCGCAGCAGCTACAAAATAGGAGTTGGATAGAATATAGAATAAGGATATACAAAAAAGAACCCATCCCAACGAAAAGGCCGAATAAATTGGATTCGGAAGTAATACTACTGCCAAACTTCCTAATATAAGACCCAATCCCAGAAAGACTAAAAGAAAATCATGTATTGGTCCAGGTAAATCCATTTGATTTTATAAAAAAAATCGAAATATTTCATGCCTTTTTTGACCTGACCAGGAAAAACGAAGTTATCCTTTTTTTTTTAGGATACTTCTTAATTGAATGAAATTTGAACGGGGTTGATTTGGATTGATGTAAATACAGTTATTGGACTACTCTTATTATCGAAGCAATCGAAGCAGAGGTTCAAACTTTATATTTTCAAATCATTATTCGAATAGAAATCCATTTTTAATCAAAAATAAGCCGCGATTTTCACCGCCCATCCGTTCTTTTGTATTGACCAAGCAAAAACCTCATCAAAAACCTCATTCCTTTCTTTAGATCCAAAACCTATAAAGCTTTTGTGATTTGAATTTTTCAATGTTTTGTGAATCGAAGGTTTTATACATTTTTTATTTGAGGTAAATTCGAAGAAATTGTTCGAATTGTGTAATCTTCAATTATTGATACCGGTAACCGACCTAAAGCAATTTGATTATAATTCAATTCGTGACGATCATAGGCAGAAAGTTCATATTCTTCAGTCATTGATAAACAATTTGTTGGACAATACTCAACGCAATTACCGCAAAATATACAGATTCCAAAATCAATACTGTAATTAAGTAATCGTTTCTTTCGAATATCAGTTTGCAATTTCCAATCTACAACGGGTAGATCTATAGGA